TCAAAAAAATACAGGATTAACTGAGGCTGTTCAAACAGGCACAGGTCAATTAAATGGCATTCCCGTAGCAATTGGGGTTATGGATTTTCAGTTTATGGGGGGTAGTATGGGATCCGTAGTAGGTGAAAAAATCACACGTTTGGCTGAGTATGCTACCAATAAACTTTTACCTCTTATTCTAGTGTGTGCTTCCGGAGGAGCACGTATGCAAGAAGGAAGTTTGAGCTTGATGCAAATGGCTAAAATATCTTCCGCTTTATACGATTATCAATCAAATAAAAAGTTATTTTATGTCGCAGTCCTTACATCCCCTACCACAGGTGGGGTGACGGCTAGTTTTGGTATGTTGGGAGATATCATTATTGCTGAACCCAACGCTTACATTGCATTTGCGGGTAAAAGAGTAATTGAACAAACATTGAATAAGACAGTACCCGAGGATTCACAAGTGGCTGAATATTTATTCCATAAGGGCTTATTCGATCCAATCGTACCACGTAATCCTTTAAAGGGCGTTCTGAGTGAATTATTTCGGCTACATGCCTTCTTTCCTTTGAATCAAACTTAGATTAAGTAGAGCTGTAGAGTAGAGTCTTCATTTTTAATTTATTAATTAATTTAATAATTAATAAAACGGAATAAATTTTTTAAAATTTAAATTATTAAATTATAAGACAAGAGCACAAAATAACTAATAATATGAATAATAAAAGGGTGTATTATCATACATATATTTCGTGTAGAAACGTGTAGAAGGGTGAATAAGTCCGTTTATTTACATATTTTTTATTTACACATTTTTTTTATAGGTATTTAGTAAAAAAAAATTATTAAAACATATACTTATATACTCCTTATTTAGGTATATACTCACTTAGGTATACTTAGTATAATATATAATATAAGTATAATATAATTATTATATATAAAATATCTTTATAACAATATAAGGTTAAAAAAAATATTAATAGAAAACAATAAATAAAAATAACAGGTACAAATATTAAATCGAGGTACCCATTCAATGATAGCTTTCAACAACTTTCCCTCCATTTTTGTGCCTTTAGTAGGCTTAGTATTTCCGGCAATTGCAATGGTTTCTTTATCTCTTCATGTTCAAAAAAACAAGATTTTTTAGATACTATAGGGACAACTCTTATCCGTTTTTTTTTTTTTTTTCAAAACTGACTTTGATCATAACACCCATATCTATTTAGTAGAATATGGTATAACATGTGGCTTCTTTCGAGCCTAAGCTCTTATGTATGTGTAAACATGATATATGGGTAAATGAATTCTAACAATTTTCAAATGGATCGGTATCGGGGAGAATTTCGGAAATGGAAAGTCAATATATCTATATGTGGATATCTATAGGAAATCATATGAAAGAGATGTTATTATTTTAGTTTGGATCTAAGCAATTCGATGAATTTTTCTAAAAGGTTCACATCATAGTAGTGCTGGTTGATGAGAGTTACTTCGGAAACAAAAAATAAAATAAAATTTATTTTTGTTATTCTTCCAATTCCAATAAAATGCAACTAGGTCTAGTGAGAGTATGAGTTGGCGATCAGAACGTATATGGATAGAACTTATAGCGGGATCTCGAAAAATAAGTAATTTCGGTTGGGCCCTTATTCTTTTTTTAGGTTCATTAGGGTTTGTATTGGTTGGAACCTCCAGTTATTTTGGTAGGAATTTTATATCTTTATTTCCTTCTCAGCAAATAAATTTTTTTCCGCAGGGGATCGTGATGTCTTTCTATGGGATCGCGGGTCTTTTTATTAGCTCCTACTTGTGGTGCACAATTTCGTGGAATGTAGGTAGTGGTTATGATCGATTCGATATAAAAGAGGGCATAGTGTGTATTTTTCGTTGGGGATTTCCTGGAAAAAACCGTCGCATATTTCTGCGATTCCTTATGAAAGATATTCAGTCCATCAGAATAGAAAATAAAGAGGGTCTTTTTGCTCGTCGGATCCTTTATATGGAAATCAGAGGCCAGGGGGCCATTCCCTTGACGCGTACTGATGAGAATTTGACTCCACGAGAAATTGAGCAAAAAGCTGCTGAATTGGCCTATTTCTTGCGCGTACCAATTGAAGTATTTTGAAAAAAGGAACTGAAAAACGAATACTTTGCAAGAGGGAAAAAACTCAAGAACCCTCTTTTTTTTCTATACCATAACTTAACGGAAGTTTGTTCTGAACGCCTATTCGAGCCAAAGTAAACGTATACGAAGCAACCCTAAAACGAAATTTTTTGTGTCCATAATTTTTTTTTATATTTGATATTTTATTTAATAGAACGGGAGTTCTTTCGTCTCGAAATCCAACTAATATTATGGGCTCTTTCTTATTCTATTTCTGTATTCTTTCTAGATTCAAGGACTAACCTAACCGCTATACTGCATCACAAATAAAAACCTCGCAATAGATTAATGGGCTCGATGACTTGGGATATAACTTATGCTTGATAGAAATATTAGTATCATATAGAGTCGACGCATGGGATGAGTTCATTAAAACTTCAAAAATTCACAGACGAAAAATGGCAAAAAAGAAAGTATTCATTTCCCTTCTATATCTTGCATTTATAGTATTTTTGCCTTGGTGGATCTCTCTCTCATTTAAAAAAAGTCTGGAATCTTGGATTACTAATTGGTGGAATATTAGGCAATCCGAAATTTTTTTGAATGATATTCAAGAAAAGAGTATTCTAAAAAAATTCATAGACTTAGAGGAACTCCTTCGTTTGGAGGAAATGATAAAGGAATACCCAGAAACGCATTTACAAAAGCTTCGCGTCGAAATCTACAAAGAAACGACCCAATTGATCAAGATGCACAATGAGGATCGTATCCATACAATTTTACACTTCTCGACAAATATAATCTGTTTCGTTATTCTAAGTGGTTATTCTATTCTAGGTAATGAAGAACTTGTTATTCTTAACTCTTGGGTTCAAGAATTCCTATATAACTTAAGCGACACAATAAAAGCTTTTTCTATTCTTTTATTAACTGATTTATGTATAGGATTCCATTCGCCCCACGGTTGGGAATTAATGATTGGCTCTGTCTACAAAGATTTTGGATTTGCTCATAATGATCAAATTATATCCGGTCTTGTTTCTACTTTTCCAGTCATTTTAGATACAATTTTTAAATATTGGATCTTTCGTTATTTAAATCGTGTATCTCCTTCACTTGTAGTGATTTATCATTCAATGAATGACTGAAAAATGATTGAACGACCCAATTATAATATTTGTTACTTTGTCCATAAGCAAAACACTCAAAATTGTACTTATTCTTTCTACCCAGCCAAGGGATCTCTCCAATATTTCAGAAAAATTATTTCAGTAAATAGCAAAATTATAGATAGGGAACTCTACTAGCGACCTACCTAATTTTATTGTAGAAAATTTCGGGATCAATGATTGGACCATGCAAACTAAAAAAACCTTTTCGTCGATAAAGAAAGAGATTACTCGATCCATTTCCCTATCGCTCATGATATATATAATAACTCAGGCACCCATTTCAAATGCCTACCCCATTTTTGCACAGCAGGGTTATGAAAATCCACGAGAAGCAACGGGCCGTATTGTATGTGCCAATTGCCATTTAGCTAATAAACCCGTGGATATCGAGGTTCCACAAGCGGTACTTCCGGATACTGTATTTGAAGCAGTTGTTCGAATTCCCTATGATCTGCAAGTGAAACAAGTTCTTGCTAATGGTAAAAAAGGCGCTTTGAATGTGGGGGCTGTTCTTATTTTACCCGAGGGGTTTGAACTAGCCCCGCCCGATCGTATTTCGCCCGAGATTAAAGAAAAGATAGGAAATCTGTCTTTTCAAAGTTACCGGCCTACTAAAAAAAATATTCTTGTGATAGGTCCTGTTCCTGGTCAGAAATATAGTGAAATCACCTTTCCTATTCTTTCCCCGGACCCCGCTACTAAGAAAGATGTTCACTTCTTAAAATATCCCATATACGTAGGTGGGAACAGAGGAAGGGGTCAGATTTATCCCGACGGGAGCAAGAGTAACAATAATGTTTATAATGCTACAGCAGCAGGTATAGTAAGCAAAATCATACGAAAAGAAAAAGGGGGATACGAAATAACCATAGTGGAGGCATCGGGTGGGCGTCAAGTGGTTGATATTATCCCTCCAGGGCCGGAACTTCTTGTTTCTGAGGGCGAATCCATCAAACTTGATCAACCATTAACGAGTAATCCTAATGTGGGCGGATTTGGTCAGGGGGATGCAGAAGTAGTACTTCAAGATCCATTACGTGTCCAAGGCCTTTTGCTCTTCTTGGCATCTGTTATTTTTGCACAAATCTTTTTGGTTCTTAAAAAGAAACAGTTTGAGAAAGTTCAATTGTCCGAAATGAATTTCTAGATCCGCGAATTTTTCAACATCAAACTCGAAAAAGAAATAAATTGTTGTTGGCAATTATATTATGTAATTGTGTATGATCAAAAAAATTTTGTTTGTTTCTTTTTTCGGATTTCGGGAATTACTTATACTGGTCATGATGTGTATATTGTGAAGAAGACTATTTGATTTTACTTATCTCTTCTTTGTTTTTTCAATCCAAATCGAAGTGATATAGAATGAATCCGTAGTTTTATATTTGAATAGAATAAAAACAAAAGATAAATAAGCGGATAATATAAACCAAAGTATAAATGAAAGGAACAAAGGGTTTAGGGGGGGGGTTGTGCGTCTCCTAGTCTTTGACACAAGAAAAGGGATTTTCCACAACCCTTTCTTGTGTCGAATTAATAATGATTCTTGATCCTATTCGTCAAAAATTCCTATTCGTAGGTTCCATTTTTTTTCGGTTTATCATAACCTTTTTTCGATTTATCATGTTAAGTAGTGGACAAACAAAAATATAGGTCAATTTATTGAACAAATAGAACTTCTTCAATTTCAATGAACTTCTAAAATAGAAAAAAGGAAACTTTGATTAGATTAAGAT